TGCTTTTCGATTCAAATCGATGGAATCGACCCTTTCGCTACATAAAAAATAATCACTTTGACAGAGCGGTCAGAAATGAAATGTCACAATATTTTTTTGACATATGTCAAAGTGATGGAAAAGACAAAATATGTTTTACATATCCCCCTAGTGTATCCATTTTTTTGGAAATGCTAAAAAGAAGGATATCCCCATCTACAACACTTGAAAAATCTTCATCTAATGAACTCTACGGGGATTATACCAAGAAACAAAAGGAAGAAAATGTTAAGAACGCATTTCTAAATCGAATTGAATCTATAGATAAAAAATCTAAAATTTTTAATATAGTTGAAACAAGAACTAGACTATGTAATGATGATTTTACAAAAGAATACTTATCAAAAAGGCATGATCCTTTATTGAATGGATCATATCGAAGAATAATATATAAAAATCTTTTACCTACAATCATAAAAAAAACTCAGCCAGAAAATGCAATAAAAATATTTGGGATAAATCGAATTCATGGTATCTTTTTTCCGTACACCAATGATCAAAAATTGCAAAACAAAAAAAATAGATCCTATAAATTCCCAACCGAAGCTGTCGATTTCTTTACATTGATTAATAAATATGTTAAAAATTTGGGATGGAATCGAAATTGGAAGGATCTTTCTTTATTTTCAGATGGAAAAATAGATTCTAAAAAAGAAAAAAAATATTTTCAATATTTTTTAACTAAAATAATAATTGATGCTAATGATCAAAAAACGAGCCAAAAATCGAGTAAATTCAAAGAAATAAGTAAAAAAATTCCTCAATGGTCATACAAATTAATCACTGAATTAGAACAAGAATCAGGAGAACATCTAGAAGACGTACCAGTAGATCATCAAATTCGTTCCAGAAAAGCTAAACGTGTCGTTATTTTTACTGTTAATAAGCAGTCTACTATTAATAAGGATTCTAATACCTCTGATCAAACAGAAGAAGTGTTTTTACTACGCTATTCACAACAATCAGATTTTCGACGAGGTATAATCAAAGGTTCTACGCGGGCTCAAAGGCGTAAAGTAGTTATTTGGAAATTGTTTCAAGCAAACGCACATTCCCCCCTTTTTTTGGACAGAATAAAAAAATCCACTCTGTTTTCTTTTAATCTTTCCAGATTTTTTAAATCTATTTTTAAAAATGGGTTGGAGAAAAGGGAAGCATTTCAAATTATAGAGAATACAGAAGAACAAACCAAAAGAGAAGAAAAAAAAGAGAAAATCAAAAGAAAGGAAAAAGCACGAATAGAAATAGCAGAGGCTTGGGATACCATTCCTTTTGCGCAAGTAATAAGAGGTTCGATGTTACTAACTCAATATTTTTTTAGAAAAAATATTCTATTACCTTCATTGATAATTACAAAAAATATTGGACGCATATTCCTATTGCAACGTCCTGAATGGATGGACGATTTCCGGGAATGGAATAGAGAGATACATGTTAAATGTACCTATAATGGTGTTCCCTTATCAGAAACAGAATTTCCTAAAAATTGGTTGATGGACGGTATTCAAATAAAAATAATATTTCCTTTTTGTCTCCAACCTTGGCACAAATCAAAATTAGGATCCTCTCCGAAAGATCTAATTAAAAAAGAAAAAGATTGTTTTTGTTTTTTAACAGTTTGGGGAATGGAAGCTGAACTTCCTTTTGGTTCGCCCCAAAAACGACCTTCCTTTTTTAAACCCATTTTTAAGGAACTGAAAAAAAAAATAGGAAAATTTAAAAAGAAGTATTTTAGAGTTCTACACGTTTTCAAAGGAAAAACAAAATCACTCAGAAAAGTTTCAAACGAAGACCCAAAACAGGTTATCAAAAGGATTCTTCTTTTGAATAAAATGAAAGAACAAAAAAATGCTATAATTAGTAATCAGATAATTCCGAAATCCTTTAATCAAATTGAGTCCCCAGGTTTGACTAATTCTTCGTTGACAGAAAAAAAAATAAAAGATTTGACTGAGCGAACAGGGACAATTCAAAATCAAATAGAAAGAATAATAAAAGAGAAAAATAAAGTAACGCCAAGGATAAATAATATCAATCCTAACAAAACAAGCTCTAATGTTAAAAGATTAAAAAAAGTGGAAACAGTAAAAAGAAGAACTGCTCGATTAATCTCTAAATTACCTCTGTTTTTCACATTTTTCATTGAAAAAGTATACACAAATATAGTTTTATCTATCATTAATATTCCCAGAATGAATACAGAACTTTTTCTTGAATCAACAAAAAAAATTCTGGATAAATCTCTGTACAATAATCAAAGAAAGCAAAAAGAAATAAAAAAGAAAAATGAAATTCCGTTTATTTCGACTATTCAAAAGTCACTCGAGAACATTAGGTATATTCAAAGAAATTCACCTATTTTTCATGATTTATCCTACGTTTCACAAGCATATGTATTTTACAAAATATCACAAATTCAAGTCAGTAACTTACAGAAATTAGGATCTATGCTTCAATACCAAGAAATCCCCTTTTTTATTAAGCGAAAAATAAAGGATTCTTTGGAAAAACAAGGAGTAATTCATTCAAAATTAGGTGATAATAAATTTACGAATGATCAAATAACTCAATGGAAAAACTGGTTAAGAGAGTATTCTCCATATGATTTATCAGCGATAGGATGGTCTATATTAATACCTGAAAAATGGCGAAATAAAGTTCATCGGCATCGTATAGCTAAAAATGAAAAATTAAGCAAATGCAATTCGTATGAAAAAGACCAATTAAGTGATTCCCCAAAACAAAACAAAATAAAAGTCTATGCGTTGTCAAATCAAAAAGAGAATTTTCACAAATACTATAGATATGATCTTTTAGCATATAAGGTTCTTAATTCCGAAAAATGCCCTTTTTTTAGATCCTCCTTTCAAGGAAATAAGAACCCAGAGTTTTCTTATAATACACATAAAGATAAAGACCCACTTTATAATACGCTGAGAAACACGCCTATCTACAATTATGGAAATATCCTATCTATGGAAAAAGTGGCGAATAGAAAATATTTGGATTGGACAATTTTCCATTTTGATCTTAAACAAAAAATGAATATTAAGGCCTGGATCACGATTGATTCCAATCGGAATGAAAATATTCAACTGGGTTCGAATAATTCTAAAAAAATTTCTAAAAACGATCTTTTTTTTCTTATCATTCCAGAAAAAAATCAATTAAATTCTGACAACGTTTTTGTTGATTGGATGGGAATGAATGAAAAAATGCTAAAAGGTTCCATATCAAATCTGGAAGTTTGGTTCTTCCCAGAGTTTGTGTTACTTTATAATGCATATAAAACGAAACCTTGGTTTATACCAAACAAATTACTTCTTTTCGATCGAAATCCAAATGAAAATAGTAAGAAAAAAAAAAAGATTAATGAAAAGAAAAAAGTAAGTTTATTGATATCATCAAATAAAAAACAAGAAGAACCCACAAACCGAGGCAATTTTGGATCCGTTCTCTCACAACAAAAAAACATTGAAGAAAATTATGCAAGATCAGACATCAAAGAGGGAAAAAAGAAAAAACAATACAAAAATAACCTAGATTTCTTCCTGAAACGTTATTTACTTTTTCAATTAAGATGGAACGATACTTTGAACCAAAGGCTGATGAATAATATCAAGGTATATTGTCTCCTGCTTAGACTGATAGAGCCAAGAAAAATTACTATATCCTCGATTCAAAAGAGAGAATTTAGTTTGGATCTAATGCCGGTTGATAATAATTTAACTCTTTCAGAATTGATCAAAAAGGGAATATTGATTATAGAACCCATTCGTTTGTTTAGAAAAAACGATGGACAATTTCTTATGTATCAAACTATAAGTATTTCGTTGATTCATAAGAGTAAGTACCAAACAAATAAAAAATACCAAGAACATAGATCAGTTTCAAAGAATGCTTTGGATTTCTTTGTTCCCGAAAATATTTTATCGTTTAGAAGTCGTAGAAAATTGAGAATTCTAATTTCTTTCAATTCAAAGCACCAAAATAGCGTCGATAGAAATCTAGTATTTTGGGACGGAAAGAACATAAAAAACAGCAGGCAAGCTTTGCCTGACAATAAGAATTTTGATAAAGAGAAAAATAAATTAATGAAATTAAAACTCTTTCTTTGGCCTAATTATCGATTAGAAGATTTAGCCTGTATGAATCGTTATTGGTTTAATACGAATAACGGCAGCCATTTTAGTATGTTAAAGATACAGATATATCCCCCGTTGAAAAGTAGTGGATAATTAATATATATAGGTTTGAGTATTCTAGCGTATATGATGGTGGGGTATATGAAAGCAAAAAAATATGCGGCTCCCACATTCTTATCTTCCATTCTATCCACAATTCTATCCATATATCCACTATGAATTGAATTAATGTAGGAATTAAATCTCGAAATGAATCAACTTTTTACATTTTAGATGTGAATCCTTCGATGCTAAAATATACCAACCCTTTTCTATCTCAATCTAATTAAAAGTTGGGGTGATTTGAATTTAGATTTGAATTCAGAAAATCGGGAGTTCATAAAAATTTTTGCATTCGCTTTTTGTATATACCACCCTCAAATTAATTATTATTACTGATCGGTAAAATCCATATCTGTCAAAAGGAAAAAGGAGTTTTTATGGTAAAAAATGCATTCATTTTAGCTATTTCTCAAAACGAAAACACAGAAAACAGGGGATCTGTTGAATTTCAAGTATTCACTTTCACCACTAAGATAAGGAGACTTACTTCCCATTTGGAATTGCACAAAAAAGATTCTTCATCTCAGAGAGGTTTGCGGAAAATTTTGGGAAAACGCCAACGGCTGCTGGCTTATTTGTTAAAAAAAAATAGAGGGCGTTATAAAGAATTAATTGGTGAGTTAAATATTCGAGAAATAAAAACTCGTTAATTTGAAGCCTAATACCTAAGTTTAAATTTTGATAAACTCTTCTTTTTACGTTCAGCAAGGCATGGAAGAATGACTGAGTAAAAAACTTATGATTGCACCAACTACAAGAAAAGACCTCATGGTAGTAAATATGGGCCCTCAACACCCATCAATGCACGGCGTTCTTCGCCTGATTGTTACTCTTGATGGTGAAGATGTTATCGACTGTGAACCAGTATTGGGTTATTTACATAGAGGGATGGAGAAAATTGCGGAAAATCGAACAATTATACAATATTTGCCTTATGTAACACGTTGGGATTATTTAGCTACTATGTTCACAGAAGCAATAACCGTAAATGGACCCGAACAGCTAGGCAATATTCAAGTACCTAAAAGGGCTAGCTATATCAGAGCTATTATGTTGGAGTTGAGTCGTATCGCTTCTCACTTGTTATGGCTTGGACCTTTTATGGCAGATATTGGGGCACAGACCCCTTTCTTCTATATTTTTCGAGAACGAGAATTGATATATGACCTATTCGAAGCTGCTACCGGTATGCGCATGATGCATAATTATTTTCGTATTGGGGGAGTAGCTGCCGATCTACCTCATGGCTGGATAGATAAATGTTTGGAGTTTTGCGATTATTTTTTAACTGCCATTGCTGAATATCAAAAACTTATTACACGGAATCCTATTTTTTTAGAACGAGTTGAAGGTATAGGTATTATTCGTGCAGAAGAAGCACTAAATTGGGGTTTATCGGGACCAATGCTACGAGCTTCCGGAATACAATGGGATCTTCGTAAAGTTGATCGTTATGAGTGTTACGACGAATTTGATTGGGAGGTTCACTGGCAAAAAGAAGGGGATTCATTAGCTCGTTATTTAGTACGAATGAGTGAGATGGCCGAATCCATTAAAATTATTCAACAGGCCTTGGAAGGAATTCCAGGAGGGCCATATGAAAATTTAGAAATACGACGCTTTGATAAAATAAAAAACCCTGAATGGAATGATTTTGAATATCGATTTATTAGTAAAAAACCTTCTCCAACATTTGAATTGTCGAAGCAAGAACTTTATGTAAGAGTCGAAGCACCAAAAGGAGAGTTGGGCATTTTTTTGATAGGAGATCAGAGTGTTTTTCCTTGGAGATGGAAAATTAGACCGCCTGGTTTTATCAATTTGCAAATTCTTCCTCAGTTAGTTAAAAGAATGAAATTGGCTGATATTATGACGATACTAGGTAGCATAGATATCATTATGGGAGAAGTCGATCGTTGAAATGATAATTGATACAACAGAAATACAAGCTATCAAGTATTTTTCCAGATTCGAATCCTTAAAAGAAGTCTATGGGATTATATGGATGCTTGTCCCTATTTTGACTCTTGTATTAGGAATCACCCTAGGTGTACTAGTAATTGTTTGGTTAGAAAGAGAAATATCTGCAGGAATACAACAACGTATTGGACCCGAATATGCTGGGCCTTTGGGAATTCTTCAAGCTCTAGCAGATGGTACAAAACTACTTTTCAAAGAGAATCTTCTTCCATCTAGAGGAGATACTCGCTTATTCAATATCGGACCATCGATAGCGGTGATATCTATTTTACTAAGTTATTTAGTAATTCCTTTTAGTTTTCGCCTTATTCTAGCCGATCTTAGTATTGGTGTTTTTTTATGGATCGCCATTTCAAGTCTTGCTCCCGTTGGACTTCTTATGTCAGGATATGGATCAAATAATAAATATTCCTTTTTAGGTGGATTAAGAGCTGCTGCTCAATCAATTAGTTATGAAATACCATTAACTCTGTGTGTATTATCAATATCTCTACGTGTGATTCGGTGAGGCCTAAAATTTCCCCTATATTTGTCTAGTATTTGTCTAGAAGGAGAGTTAAATGAATTAAATGTCTATTTTTTAATTCATCATTGGGGTTGAGAAATTAAACCAGATAGTTAGATGAGTGAAATAAAACGGCTTACTCATTTGCTGTTAACGAAATTCAACCTCATTTCCTATGTACAAGAATGAAGTCAAAGTAAGTAAACAGTAGCGTTTTGTTTGTTTATTTTTTTTTACCCCAAGATCAGATTGGTTAATTGGCTTGAAGCGGGTTTAAAAGATCAACTCCAGGGGTTTTGACTACCTATTACCATAGATGTAATAGTATTAACCTACAAGGAGATTCAAAAAATGAGTGGATGGTTAGGAAGACCAAGATACACAAAGGATTAGTAATGGAGATTCTGTAAATTATTCAACAGGATATTTATTTATACCAAAGTAATTTGAATTGGGGCTTTAAGTTGGTAGAAATTATTAAGAAGTACTCCCCTAAATTTCGATTCAGAGTATCCTCCTATCCGCTAATTAAGTAAATAACTATCAAGAACGAAGAAATCTTTTACTTTAGATAATGTCCCCTTGTCTGAGAAAGTAGAATAGGAACGAAATAAAAAATGGAAAGACTAAAATGGGAAAAATAGATCTTTTTTTATTCATCCATTTTTCTATTTTTTTTTAGAAAAATAGAATTTTTGTCATGTCATATGTAATTCTTTTTCGTAATCAAAAAGTATGGGTTGAAATATCTATGTGATATTCCTCAAAAAAGTTTTTTTATTCAAGGGTAAAGAATTAACAAAAAAATAGAAATTTTTAAAAGATGAGATCAATTCAGAAGCACTTTTTATCTATAAATCTAGCAGACAGAATTTCATTGGTCTAATTCTATACCTTAGCATAAAAGTTGACTCTCTATCGATCCTACAAACAGACCAAGATCAATAATGTGAAAGGCCTTTAGAATTATTTGTGACCTATGAGGAGCCGTATGAGGTGAAAATCTCATGTACGGTTCTGTAATAGCGATGGAAACAGTGATGTTATCATCGACTATGATTATCTAATAGTTCAAGTACAGTTGATATAGTTGAAGCGCAGTCAAAATATGGTTTTTGGGGCTGGAATTTGTGGCGTCAACCCATAGGGTTTATCGTTTTTCTTATTTCTTCTCTAGCCGAATGTGAAAGATTACCTTTTGATTTACCAGAAGCAGAAGAGGAATTAGTAGCAGGTTATCAAACCGAATATTCAGGTATAAAATTTGGTTTATTTTACGTTGCTTCATATCTAAATCTACTTGTTTCTTCATTATTTGTAACAGTTCTTTACTTAGGTGGGTGGAATCTTTCTATTCCATATCTATTCATTCCTGAACTTTTTGATATAACTAAAAAAAGTCAAGTTTTTGGAGCAATAATAGGTATCTTTATTACATTATCGAAAACTTACTTGTTCTTGTTCATTTCTATTGCAACAAGATGGACTTTACCGAGATTAAGAATGGACCAATTATTAAATCTTGGGTGGAAATTTCTTTTACCTATTTCTCTAGGTAATCTATTATTAACGACCTCATCCCAACTTCTTTCACTGTAAAGAAATAGAATATTCTATCTTCCCAACTTGCCTCAAACAAGAGAAAGAAACAAGTATAAAATTATTTATAGATATTACACTATGTTCCCTATGCTAACTGAGTTCTTGAACTCTGGTCAACAAACAATACGAGCTGCCAGGTATATTGGTCAAGGTTTCATGATTACCTTGTCCCATGCAAATCGTTTACCTGTAACTATTCAATACCCCTATGAAAAATTAATAACATCGGAACGTTTCCGAGGCCGAATACACTTTGAATTTGATAAATGCATTGCTTGTGAAGTATGTGTTCGCGTATGTCCTATAGATCTACCCGTTGTTGATTGGAAATTCGAAACTGATATTCGAAAGAAACGATTACTTAATTACAGTATTGATTTTGGAATCTGTATATTTTGTGGTAATTGCGTTGAGTATTGCCCAACAAATTGTTTATCAATGACTGAAGAATATGAACTTTCTACTTATGATCGTCACGAATTGAATTATAATCAAATTGCTTTAGGTCGATTACCGGTGTCCATAATGGATGATTATACAATTCGAACAATTTCGTCGAATTCACCTCAAATAAAAAATGTATAAAACCACTGCATTTTCAAACCCCAGCTCAAAACCGCTTTTGAATCTAAAAGAATCTGTTTGCTTGTTCTATAGAAACGAGTGTTTGGTTGGCGAGAATCATGGTTAATTTTGGATTGAAAGTTTATTTCTTTTTGAATTATTCTTATTTAAAATTTTAAAATAAAAATTTATAGTTTAGTTTAAAACTCTCTTTTCGAGAATAAGAGTAGAGCAATAACTGGATCTACATCAATCCACATCAATCCACATCAATCACCCTCAATTCAAATTTATTTATTTTTTTTTTCAATTAATAAATATCTTAGTAACAAATATCTTAAAAAGAAAAATAGGATAACTCCCCTTTTCCTGGGCGGGTCAACAAAGTCATGAAATATTTCGATTTACTTTTTCTATAAAAAAAATGGATTTACCTGGACCAATACATGATTTTCTTTTAATTTTTCTAGGGTCAGGTCTTATATTAGGAAGTCTGGGAGTAGTATTATTTCCAAATGCCATTTATTCGGCCTTTTCTTTGGGGTTGGTTCTTTTTTGTATATCCTTATTCTATATTTTATCAAACTCTTATTTTGTAGCTGCTGCGCAACTCCTTATTTATGTAGGAGCTATAAATGTTTTAATTATTTTTGCTGTGATGTTCATGAATGGTTCAGAATATTACGATTACGAAGATTTTCAGCTTTGGACCGTTGGGGATGGGGTTACTTCAATGGTTTGTACAAGTCTTTTTATTTCACTAATTACTATTATTTCAGATACATCCTGGTATGGGATCATTTGGACTACAAAATCAAACCATATTTTAGAGCAAGATTTGATAAGTAATAGTCAACAAATTGGAATTCATTTATCAACAGATTTTTTTCTTCCATTTGAACTAATTTCCATAATTCTTTTAGTCGCTTTAATAGGTGCAATTGCTATAGCTCGTCAATAAGAAATCTTTCAAATGAGGAATTTAAATACAATTGAGGGAAAAAGAATCTTATAATCCTTTCATTTGAGTGCCTGCCTAAAACTGCAATTGAATAAGTTTCATTTTATAGTTATCTATTCCCAATACATTTCCTTATTTTCTTCCATACGTGTTAGAATGGACTGGATTGAATTATTGTTCAGATTGAAATGAATTAAGATTGATAAGGAGTTGGTTAATGATGCTCGAACATGTACTTGTTTTGAGTGCCTATTTATTTTCTATTGGTATTTATGGGTTGATCACAAGTCGAAATATGGTTAGAGCCCTTATGTGTCTTGAACTTATACTAAATTCAGTTAATATAAATTTTGTAACGTTTTCTGATATGTTTGATAATCGTCAATTAAGAGGGGACATTTTCTCCATTTTTATTATAGCTATTGCAGCCGCCGAAGCAGCTATTGGATTAGCTATTGTTTCATCAATTTACCGTAACAGAAAATCAACTCGTATTAACCAATCCAATTTGTTGAATAAATAATATTAATCATAGAAAACTAAATTTGAATATTCAAAAATTATTTCCAATCAGCAGCGGGGTATGATCGTGTTTTTGCCAAAACATAAGAAATCAAAGCACTTTTGACATCGCTCATAAACAATCTAAATATGTTGATTTTGATCACTCATTGATTCGTCTGGTATCTATATAAAATATAGGATTTATTTATAAGTTATTTTACTAGACCGAAAATTCATGACGTTAAAAATTTATAGATCCAATGTCACACTCAGTAAAGATTTATGATACATGTATAGGATGTACTCAATGTGTCCGAGCGTGCCCCACCGATGTATTAGAAATGATACCCTGGGACGGATGTAAAGCTAAACAAATAGCTTCTGCTCCAAGGACTGAGGACTGTGTTGGTTGTAAGAGATGTGAATCTGCCTGCCCAACGGATTTCTTGAGTGTTCGGGTTTATTTATGGCATGAAACAACCCGCAGTATGGGTCTAGCTTATTGATACGTTTCCTAAAACTCTACTTAAAATCCATTTTTTTTTTTTTTTTACCGACAAAATCCGTGCTCAAAATCCAATCCAAACAGTTTGAGCACGGATTTTTATGGCCCAAGTGTATCTTGTCTTTACTACGAATCATTTTCCTTTCTTAACAATAATTGTAGTTTTGCCAATATTTTCGGGTTCTTTAATTTTCCTTCTTCCACATAAGGGCAATAGAGTAATCCATTGGTATACTATATGTATATGTATGTTAGAACTTCTTCTAATGACTTATGCATTCTGTTATCATTTCCAGTCGGATGATTCATTAATCCAACTAGGGGAAGATTATAATTGGATCCGTTTTTTTGATTTCCATTGGAGATTGGGGGTAGATGGACTCTCTATAGGACCCATTTTACTTACGGGATTCATCACTACTTTAGCTACTTTAGCGGCTTGGCCGGTTACTCGAGATTCTCGATTATTTAATTTCCTAATGTTAGCAATGTATAGTGGGCAAATTGGCTTGTTTTCTTCTCGGGACCTTTTACTTTTTTTCCTCATGTGGGAGTTAGAATTAATTCCCGTTTATTTACTTGTATCTATGTGGGGAGGAAAAAAACGTCTCTACTCAGCTACAAAATTTATTTTGTACACCGCAGGGGGTTCCATTTTTCTTTTATTGGGAGTTCTAGGTATCGGTTTATATGGTTCTAATGAACCAACATTAAATTTTGATATATTATCGAACCAAGCTTATCCCTTGGCTTTGGAAATAATATTATATATTGGATTTTTTATTGCTTTTGCTGTCAAATTACCAATTATACCACTACATACATGGTTGCCGGATACCCACGGGGAAGCACATTATAGTACTTGTATGCTCTTAGCCGGAATCTTATTAAAAATGGGAGCTTATGGATTAGTTCGGATCAATATGGAATTATTTCCTCATGCTCATTCTATATTTTCTCCTTGGTTGATGATAGTAGGCGCAATACAAATAATCTATGCAGCTTCAACATCTCTAGGTCAACGCAATTTAAAAAAAAGAATAGCCTATTCCTCTGTATCTCATATGGGTTTCATAATTATAGGAATTGGTTCTATCACGGATATGGGGCTAAACGGGGCACTTTTACAAATAATATCTCACGGATTTATTGGTGCTGCACTCTTTTTCTTAGCTGGAATAACTTATGATCGAATACGTCTTGTTTATCTTGATGAAATGGGTGGGATAGCTATCTCGATGCCAAAAATATTCACGATGTTCAGTAGCTTTTCAATGGCCTCTCTTGCATTACCTGGTATGAGTGGTTTTGTTGCCGAATTAATAGTCTTTTTTGGATTCATTACTAGTGAAAAATATCTTTTACTAACAAAACTACTAATTACTTTTGTAATGGCAATTGGGATGATATTAACTCCTATTTATTTATTATCTATGTTGCGCCAGATGTTCTATGGATACAAGATATTTAATGTGCCAAACTCTTATTTGTTTGATTCTGGGCCACGGGAGTTATTTCTTTCGATCGCTATTTTTTTACCAATACTAGGTATTGGTATGTACCCCGATTTCATTCTTTCACTCTCAGTGGAAAAGGTGGAAGTTATTCTATCTAATTTTTTTGATAGATAGTTTTTATTTTTTCTTGTACAATGATACAATGACAAGAATAAAGCTTTTTTAATTCTCATACGTTAAGTAAAGAAATGGAATTTCAACTAGCAAGAACCCGGTGTGAATCAAATAGTTAGTGATTCGCCGGGTTCTTGCCAGCTCATACCAAATTCTTTGATATGCGCTGTAGACTTTTCTACTCCTGTTCGTAAGAACCCACCCTTTCATTTTAATTCAATTAAATGCAAATGAACCATAACTATGAAGTCCTATTCCTAATAGATTGACACCAAAATAGCATATCCAAATTATAAGAAATCCAATAGACGCCACAATTGCTGAATTTGTACCCTTCAGTTTTATATTTGTTCGCGTATGCAAATAAATAGCAAATACGAGCCAAGTAATAAAAGCCCAAGTTTCTTTTGGGTCCCAACTCCAATAGGATCCCCATGCTTCGTTAGCCCATACTGCTCCAGAAAGAATTCCTACGGTTAAAAAGATAAATCCTAGACTAATAACCCGATAACTCCAATAATCCAATTGTTGAATCAATTGTGACCTATAATAATTTTTTTTGGCAAAAAAAGAAGTATTTTGTAAAAGATTACTTCGTTCAGTCGCGGATTCCATTTCACCAAAAAAAAGTGAACCGTTACCATTTAAAAAATAATTACTCGTAGAAAAAAACTTTTTCTTTTTTCTAACTGTAATGACTAAAAGGGATACTGATAATAATGATCCACACAAAAGTGCCGCATAGCCTAATATCATCATACTTACATGCATTATTAACCACTCCGATTGAAGAGCGGGTACTAATATAGTGGATTCGTGTATTTCAGTTAAAAGACCTGAAGTAGCAAATCCTTGGGTAAAAATAGCACCAGGTCCAATTATTGTGCTTAGAATATTTTTATTTTTTTTGAAATATGGAATGATATGAATAAGAGAAAAACTCCACGAAAGGAATATTAAGGATTCATATAAATCACTTAGTGGAAAATGTCCTGAATAAATCCAACGAGTCACTAATAATCCAGTTATACAGAAAAAAGTTATTATCATGCCTTTTTCGGATGAATCAGATAGTTTTACAATTTCATCAACTAAAAAGCTTATCAAATGAATTGTAATTAGAATTAAAACGACCGAAAAAGAAATATGAGTTAATATATGCTCTAAGGTTGAAAATGTCATAAAAAATTAAAAAGAGGAGTCCCTTTATTATAAAAAAATAAATACAATGAATATATCGAAATGGCGAATTGAATTCATTATAGGATGTATTTACTTTTTTTAATAGATGACATGCCGCTACTCGGACTCGAACCGAGATGCTCTAGCACTGCTTCCTAAGAGCAGCGTGTCTACCAATTTCACCATAGCGGCCTATCTTGAACTCATAATAGCCTATTAATAAGCAGGCGTCTAGATTTAATAAAAATGGAGTGTAATCTTTTTTAGGAAAGATTAGAATAGATGAATAAAAATTTGTTTAAATAGGTATTTGAAGGTTCATTATTCGAAGTTTAGGGTCTTCATTGTATTTTTGTGTCTTTTATAGTCCCCTTTGGCTTGAACTCTTGTAAAACTAAAGAGTCGTACTCTTAATTAATAATTAAAGGATGGTACCCCCCAATAAAATTTTATTTTAATCTAATCCATTTTTTTTTTTTTTTTTCAAAACGAGAATTCAAAATTGATACATATTTTTACAGAATAGAAATAAAATATAAATTAAATAAAGGTAGGAAGGTTGCACAAAAGGGTTTATAAATTGGATCAACAATAAAAAAATTTCCCCCATTTTTTAAACGAAGATTGGCTACTCACGCTTCTATAGATCTCTAAAAATTTAAACAAATATCTAATAAAGAAAACCTTATATTATTGGAACAAATAGGTGGATGGGGAAAAAAGGACTCCCCACCTTGGAAATGATAAAATAAAGAAAACAAATCCTCTTGTGTTTTTTGTCAACAAAAAGCAACTTTTAAAAATTAGGTTTTGGTTTTTGGTAAGGTAAAGAGAATAGTTTTTATTATACAGATTCTAAAAGACTAGGGAATGAAAACCGGGAATTTTTTTTAAAACGAGTTCATTTTTGAGTCGGGTAGATTGAGATTATTCCAACATTTCCTGTTTTATTAGTTATTTTCTTTTTTATTTGTTTGTTGCACAAAAAAACTTTTGGAATTCCCAGTAGAAAGAGATTTCCCCAAAGAAAACGCTTTTAACGCCGCTTGATCCCCCTTTCTTTTCCAAAAATTTTTACGAATACGCTTTTTTGATGCAGAAGTACGTTTTTTTGGAACTGCCATTTAAATAAAAATTAAGAGATTACTCATTGGTATAGCTGGATGTGAAAGACATCTATTGTTAAAAATGTTAAAGAAAAAAAAGAAGAGTTTTTCCAATCCATTCTACTTGTTTCTAAATAATATCTTTTCAAAAAAAAAAAAAGAATGGTTTTTTATTGATATTTCAAATTCTTTACAAATTCATATTTTTAGAATCCTTTATGCTATAGAAATGGAATTAATTGAACTTAAGGGAATAACTAATATCATTCTATATTTCATTTACATCTAATAGAATACCTCGCAAAAGGGGGGAACTCCTATGTTTTTTTTTAGTATGTATTTATGTTTAATAAACACTTTATTTCATTTTGTTTATTAACTTGGCAAACTCATGGAAAGATACTAAATTTTATCTTTTATTTGCATTTTCAAATTTAAGGGAACCTTTAATGTTTTTCTTTCCTATGATTTAATAAGAATTTGACCAATTGGAACTTATTGATTTGAATGTTTGAAGTATTTAGCAGAAAGAATAACTAAAATGCCTTAAATTTGAAAAAATTTTCTTTATGTTAGTGCATGTCTTGATTTTTTATTGACTCTTTTGAAAAGAGCTAAGATCCGGAAAATCGGAAAAAATTAATAGCAATTAAGAATTTTAAAAACTTTTTTTATGGAACAGACATATCAATATGCGTGGATCATACCTTTCGTTCCACTTCCAGTTCCTATGTTAATAGGGGTAGGACTTCTTCTTTTTCCGACAGCGACGAAAAATTTTCGTCGTATGTGGTCTTTTCTAAGTATTTTATTGTTAAGTATAGTCATGATTTTTGCAACTAATCTGTCTATTGAGCAAATAAATAGCAATTCTATCTATCAATATGTCTGGTCTTGGGCTCTCAATAATGATTTTTCTTTAGAATTCGGATACTTGATTGATCCACTTACTTCTATTATGTCAATGTTAATCACTACTGTTGGAATTTTGGTTCTTATTTATAGTGATAATTATATGGCTCATGATCAAGGCTACTTGAGATTTTTTTCTTATATGAGTTTTTTCAGTACTTCAATGTTAGGATTAGTTACTAGTTCGAATTTGATACAAATTTATATTTTTTGGGAATTGGTTGGAGTCTGTTCCTATTTATTAATAGGTTTTTGGTTTACAAGACCTCTTGCAGCAAATGCTTGTCAAAAGGCATTTGTAACAAATCGTGTAGGGGATTTTGGTTTATTATTAGGAATTATAGGTTTTTATTGGGTAACTGGTAGTTTTGAATTTAGGGATTTATTTGAAATATTCAATAACTTGGTTTATAACAACCAAGTAAATTATCCCTTTGTTACATTGTGTGCTGCTCTATTATTTGCCGGTGCAGTTGCTAAATCTGCACAATTTCCTCTTCATATATGGTTACCCGATGCTATGGAAGGACCCACTCCCATTTCAGCTCTTATACATGCTGCCACTATGGTGGCAGCGGGGATTTTTCTTGTAGCTCGCCTTCTTCCCCTTTTCGTAGTTATACCTTATATAATGAATATAATTTCGTTGATAGGTATAATAACACTATTATTAGGAGCTACTTTAGCTCTTGCTCAAAAAGACATTAAGAGAGGTTTAGCCTATTCGACCATGTCTCAATTGGGTTATATGATGTTAGCTCTAGGAATGGGGTCTTATCGAAGTGCTTTATTTCATTTGATTACTCATGCTTATTCCAAAGCATTATTATTTTTAGGATCCGGATCTGTTATTCATTCAATGGAAACTGTTGTTGGTTATTCTCCGGATAAAAGTCAGAATATGGCTCTTATGGGTGGTTTAACAAAATATGTACCGATTACCAAAACCTCTTTTTTAGTCGGTACACTTTCTCTTTGTGGTATTCCACCCCTTGCTTGTTTTTGGTCCAAAGATGAAATTCTTAATGATAGTTGGTTGTATTCGCCTATTTTTGCAATAATCGCTTGGACCACAGCAGGATTAACTGCATTTTATATGTTTCGGATTTATTTACTTACTTTTGAGGGGCATTTAAATATTTATTTTCAAAATTACAGTGGCAAAAAAAATACAGCTTTGTATTCAATATCTATATGGGGAAAAGGGTGTTCAAAAATAATTAACAAAAATTTTAGTTTATTAAAAATTCATAATTCTTCTTTTTTTTCGAAAAAAACATATCGAAGTGATGAGAATCTAAAAAAAATAAATAGAGGACAACCTTTTATCAATATTATTCATTTTGAAAATAAAACAGTTCATCTCTACCCGCACGAATCGGACAATACTATGTTATTTCCTTTACTTGTATTGGTCCTATTTACTTTGTTTGTTGGAGCTCTAGGAATTCCTTTTAATCAAGACGGAAGAAATATCGATATATTATCGAAATGGTTAGCCCCATCTATTAATCTTTTACATCCAAATTCAAAGGATTTAACGGATTGGCATGAATTTTTGAAAGATGCAATTTCTTCCGTTAGTATATCTTATTTAGGAATACTTTTAGCGTCTTTTTTATATAAACCCATTTTTTCTTCTTTCAAGAATTTTGACTTAATTAATTCATTTATTAAAATGGGTCCCACAAGAAACCGTTGGGACTCATTTTTAAATGTCTTGTATAACTGGTCGTATAATCGTGCCTATTTAGATGTTTTA